ATCCTTCTTCTAACACAGCAACGAAATTTCACAATCAGTGGCGAGATGAAGTACTAGAAAATTTCTTTCTTTTTTCCTTGTTGGTTGTTTTCGATGTACTCAATAGAAAATTCCTCAAAGTTTGAGAGTATAAGATGAGGGTTCTCCACATTCAATTAAAACATTCAATTAAAATGTGAATCGGATGAATTGGTTTATAATAATTCATGAAGGAAATAAGACTATTTCTCGAATTCAATTAGATGCGAAATCTAGAAATATACTTTTTGTGATTGTCGAAGATCTTTTTTGTTAGAACCCCTTCTTTTTTTCATTTTAAAGAATTGAATTGGTTAGTCGTCCAGTAACAAGTAACAATAATAGTAGTAATAGATACTAAAAAGCTAAGGCTCTTTACTTGGTTTAATTACAAGGATAGAACTTTATATTAAAATAAAATATGATGAAAAGAGAAAAAAACTGTGGAATCCTATAGTTTCAAGTGATCTAATACCTTTTTCTTTTCGTTCAAGATATTAGAAGAATGGAACACATTACTAAATCTAATAAGTGAAAATGAAAGTCAATGGGTAAAGAGCATTCTAAGGTCACTCTCTTCTTTTGTTTTGTTCTAAAATAATAATAAATAGAAAGAATAAAAATGAAAATATTTTAATTAGATTAGTTTACTCAACTCACGAGTTGATCAATAAATCGGTTGATTTGGAATAACAGGATGGGTAGATGTCACAGATGATGAATTGATTTCTTACCTATGTAACTATATTTTTATTTTTGTTCGTCCGTAATAATTGATTGATCAATCAATTATTTAAAATTGTATTTTTCACGTGGTATTTTTTGCTTCTTTTCCTATTTTTATCTCAAAAATGGAAACTTAGGAAAGTGCTTTATAAACATATGTATAAAAAGAACATATTTCATTTAGTTTCCTTATGCCCACCATAACCAGTTATTTCGGTTTTCTATTAGCAGTTTTAACTCTAACCGCAGGTCTTTTTATCACTCTGAATAAGATACGACTTATTTGATTTCCAATTTGGAGATTAATTGGAAATTTTGGAATATTATAGATATTCTATAGTTCCTTATCATGTGAATTGCCAATTCTTGGTCATTGAGATTCCTGGTAAATACGGATTCATATTTAAGGATAGATATTACCCCCCCTTTTTTTCCTTTCAAACTAATTCAAATGATTGAAGTTTTTCTATTTGGAATCGTGTTAGGTCTAATTCCTATTACTTTGGCTGGATTATTTGTAACGGCATATTTACAATACCGACGTGGTGATCAGTTGGATCTTTGATTAAGTAAGATCTCTTTTGTTTTTTGACCTCCTATTTCTTTAGTTTTAATCCTAATTCATAGGAGATTTAATTCAGACTTTAGATTAGACTTCTCAATCTAACAAGAATGGAATCACGCTCTGTAGGATTTGAACCTACGACATCGGGTTTTGGAGACCCGCGTTCTACCGAACTGAACTAAGAGCGCTTTATTTTCATAAATAATTTTATGTGATGCCAATAGATCTTGCATGCATATACTAACTTTATTAATAGTTATCCTTAGTTTTATATAACTATGGATAACTATTGATATTGAGTATGTATGTCCAGAATCGGTCTCAATTGATCTCTTGTTACTGATCATACGATCATACGATAACTAATAGTTAGGGATGACAGGATTTGAACCCGTGACATTTTGTACCCAAAACAAACGCGCTACCAAGCTGCGCTACATCCCTTTCCATTGGTTTCCAGTGTCATTGTAAAGAATCTTTGTCTTGTTTTCCACATTTTTCCGTTATATATATAATATATCCTACCATTTTGTTCTTTTTTTTTTTTTACTTTCTTAATATCCTATAAATTTTAAATATCGAATATGAAAAAATAAAAATATTCTATTTCTATAGAATAATTATATTTAATTAAATAAAAACAGAGAAGATATAGAATATAATAATTAAGACCGATATATAGAGTATAATAATAAGAAAAAGAATCTAAATATCAAAAATATTAAAAAAAAAAAATATAAAATATAATAATTAAAAATATTCTTTATAATATAATTAAATTCAGAATTTCCAAAAATGAATATCTAGAATAATATAGTTATTATAATATAATTATTTAAATAAATAAAATTAACTAAAATAGAAAAATAATACTCTAAAAAAAAATATTGAATTAATCATTGTACAATTCAATTTGAATTCGGACTTCCCCCGACAAATGCAAGTGGTTATTAAGAAAATAACCATTTGATCAGATTCCAAAAACGAAGGAGGATTGGAAATGCGAGATCTAAAAACATATCTCTCTGTGGCACCAGTGGCAAGTACTCTATGGTTCGTGGCTTTAGCGGGTCTCTTGATAGAAATCAATCGTTTATTCCCGGATGCATTGATATTCCCCTTTTTTTCTTTCTAGTTATTGGCATAGGAAGGGGTAACGAAGATTAGAGATCCAATAAAATAGCTGTGATTAAATCCCTACTTCTTTATTTTTTGAATTAGACTAGAATAAGTTAGAAAAAAAAGAGGAAAGAAGGATTAGGCCTCAGTGAAACTCGGAATTTTTCCCAGGTTTCAATGGAATTGAATTAATACTTCAATTCCATTGCTATTAATAATAGAGTGAGACCAGAAATGGAATTGGAATGCTAGGGCAGGGGCAATAATATCATATAAGATACTTAAATGAAAAATGAAATACTGTACTGTGATTCGAAATATAGTTCGAAATCATTGTATTACCAAATTATTACTGTACTATTAAAAATGAATTGGAACCAAATTTTTCATACTTTGATTTTGAATTATCAACTTATACTTTTTTTGTTCCTTTTTTCTTCTTCGCTTCGAATCTGAAAATCGAAGAATTAAGTTAATCAAAAAACCAAAGGAGGTTCATGGCCAAGGGTAAAAATATCCGAATAACTGTTATTTTGGAATGTACCGGTTGTGATAAAAAGAGTGTTAATAAGAAATCAACGGGTATTTCTAGATATATTACTCAAAAGAATCGACAAAATACGCCTAGTCGATTGGAATTGAAAAAATTCTGTCGCTTTTGTTACAAACATACGATTCACGCAGAGATAAAGAAATAGAGAAAATGAATCGCTTGTGTGTCACACTTACAAGGTAGATAAAAAATGATATTTCAGCTATAAGATATATTCTATAAATTAGATATCTATAAATTAGATATATAACATTATATAACATGAAATTATATACATATAACATTATATAGCATATATTTCATTATATAACCAATATATATTAAAAAAATAAGAATATAAATAAAACAAATCCTTTTTTATAAGAAATGGGATTTTCGGTATAGGAATAAACAAACCATGGATAAATCTAAGCGACTCTTTCTTAAATCCAAGCAATCTTTTCGTAGGAGTTTGTCCCCGATCCAATCGGGGGATCGAATTGATTATAAAAACATGAGTTTACTTTATCGATTTATTAGTCAACAAGGAAAAATATTATCTAGACGCGTGAATAGATTGACCTTAAAACAACAACGATTAATTACGATTGCTATAAAACAAGCTCGTATTTTATCTTTGTTACCTTTTGTTAATTCGTTACCTTTTGTTAATAATGAAAAAAAAAAATATGAAAAAAGCGAGTCGATTACTAGAACTACTACTGTTTTAAAAAAAAAAAAAAAATAGAGTTAAGTTACTCTTCAATTGAATTCAATTTTGAATCTAAACTCAAATTAAATGTAGATTGATATTTTTTTTTGAGCGTGGTTGTTTATTTATTTTGATGACTTTGTCATATGAATTCTATTTTATCATACAAATCTCTTCGATTCTACCCTCTCCCCGGGGTTCCGTCTCCGGGGAATTTTTATTTTTTTATGATCTCGTTGGCAATCATAAAAAGACAATCCCCTTTTAATATAGCTATTTGTGCAACTATTTTACGATTAAGAAGCAATTGGCTCTTATACATATTATATATTAGATCATTATAAATATAGTATACTTCTTGTTTATTCTGGCCAATTATTGCATTTATTCGACTGATCCACAAACCGCGAAAATCCCTTTTTTTCCTATCTCTATCCCGATGAGACGAAACCAAAGCTTTGATTTTCTGTTGCGACATAATTCGAGTAAGTTTTGAATGAGCTCCGCGAAAGCCTGATGTAAATAAACGAAGTTTTGTTCTCCGTTTTCGAGCGATAGATCCTCGTTTAATTCTGGTCATTGAATAAATGAGACTTTAATGAATAACTATTGGATTTTTTTCTTTCAGTTATTCTTTTATCCTTCCTAGTCTATTAATAACAAAAATGAATTCTTCCAATGTATAAAATAAAAATTCCAATGGCTTTTGCTGCTATAACCTTCCCAACCACGATTTTTTTCTTTTTTTTTCTAAGCATTTAACCTCGAAATAATAAATTGTATTGATACTAGGTATTAAAATTAAAAAAACATAGTAAATTAAATAGAAATAGACAAAGAAATGGTGGGTTCCATCGTTTCTATGATTACTTTTTAAACGGTGAGGTCTTCTCTATACACCGGAGCCCCTTCCTTCATTGAATCTTCATTTAATCAATGTTATTGTGAACTTGTATAGTTCACACTTATGGGCTCTACCCATGAAATATCTAGTAATAGGTCTTTCACAATGAAATCTAACTATACAGTAACGGTATTTAAGTATGAAGATTAGCTGGGTAGTTGACCCTCTTAGTCCGTTCTTGCAAAATTTAGGGCATAATTTTCCTTTATTTGAAATAGGATTTTTCCCGCTTAATGGATAACCAGTTGTTACCAATGGGAAAGTCTTTTTCATCTTAAATTGCAAATTAAGGTGATTCAGTTTGCACCAATCGAAACCATAAATTTTATACACAATAGAATTATACATATAATTCTTATTAATAGAATAGATTTTTTTTATCTATGCTATGATCTAAACGAGTCGCACATACACCCTAGTACATGTTCCTCGGCGCTGAGGGCACCCCCGAAGAGCGGGAGATTTTGTGACATTTCGGATTGGCTGTCTTGTGTTTCTAATAAGTTGTTTTATAGTTGGCATGGTGAGTAATATATACATAATGAGTTGGTTTAGATCAATCCTAACCCGATTATGAATTTTTTAGATTCTATTAAATCTGGTTGGTAAGAAGATTAAAAAGATAAAATAAAATCTCAAATCGTGTATTTAAGAGGAATTCTTTCTCCTCATTTTTTATTCACACAAAAGCCGCTACTGTATCAATAATTCCGTGGGCTTGGGCTTCTTCTGCTGACATATAAAGATCCCTTTCCATGTCTTTGGATATCTGCCATGAAGGTTTGCCTGTTCTTTGTGCATAAATCTTTGTCATAGTTTTGCGCATTTTCAGTAATTCATTCGCTTCCAGCACACAGTCTACTGTTTGTCCCTCATAAAAAGAACTAGCAGGTTGATGGATCATTACCCTGAGAATAGAACATAATAAGGGTTTCTCCTAATCTTGGATCATAAGGTAAGGGATATAAATAAGAAAAAACAAATAAATATTAAATTTAAAGCCGTACAGGCAGGCATATTTTTTTATTTTTTATATAGCATACGGCTCTACTATAAATAGGAAATTTATTATTTTGACCTTCCATCGAAGAAATACAAAATATACTGGGTATATCAGACCCAGATCAGTAAATAATCCAATAACCACCTTTCTTTTTTGTTTGAGAATATTTTATAAAGACTATGATGATTCCGTTGCTCTCTTATTTCGTCTAGTCTTTCATTCAGCAATCCAAAAGTTTCTTTTTTTCAAATAGTTAAAAAAAATATAATTTTTTTATATTCTTTCATAAAATAAATATTGTTAAAAGTTTTCTGGCCTGAAAACTGAAAACAAAAAAGGATTGTGACACTAAAAGAGGCTCCTGATAGATCAGATAAATAGTAAATACCCCTTTTTCATACTACTCTTTCGATATATAATCTAATGGTTTTGAAAAAAAATAATTTTTGCATATCGAACTCGAAGTGCCATGCTTTTTTTACTTAATATTGGCGTAGGCATAGTCTTCTTTTTTTTTTTCTAGAAATAAGAATCATTGGCGCCAAGCGTGAGGGAATGATAGACGTTTGGTAATTTCTCCTCCTACCAAAAGAAGAGATCCCATTGAAGCGGCTAATCCTACGCATACTGTCTGGACTTCTGCTTCTATAAATTGCATAGTATCAAAAATAGCCATTCCTGATATAACCTCTCCGCCCGGAGAATTTATAAAAAGATACAAATTTTTGTTCTTGTCCTCTAGACTGAGATATACCATTAGACCGACAAGTTGATTGGATATTTCACTGTTGACCTCTTGACCTAAAAAAAGTAGTCTTTCTTGAAAAAGTCGATTGTATATGTCAATCCAAGATGCCTCATCTTCGCCAGGAAGTGTAAATGGTACTTTTGGAACACCGATCGGCATAAAATGGAAAAAGATGCAGTTGTCTATCTTACTTTGGTGTGAGAACGTAACAAAATGAGTGGATTTTGTTAAAAATTATTTGTCTTTCTGAGATAACATTTATAAATCATAAATAAAAAAATAACATTAAATGAATAATGGAAAGTTTTGACAAATAGGTTGTTCTTGAATATGTATGCATTCACTGATATAAACACCCATATCCAATAGAAACACTTATATAAAATAAAGTAATCCTCCACCACCATTGCGTATTGTTACTTATCGGGTATAGAATAGATCTGCTTCTTTTTGTTCCTACGAATATAATTGTTCCATTGTTAATAAAAAACTAGAACAAATATTAATTCTTTGTGCGCGATAATTTACTGAAAGGGTAAGGTCCATAGTATAGTTTTTTACAGTGCAATAAAGTTACATAGTGTCTATTTTTTGTTGATATAAGAGGTATTTTCATGGGTTTGCCTTGGTATCGTGTTCATACCGTTGTATTAAATGATCCCGGCCGTTTACTTTCTGTCCATATAATGCATACAGCTCTGGTTGCGGGTTGGGCCGGTTCGATGGCTCTATATGAATTAGCAGTTTTTGATCCCTCTGACCCTGTTCTTGACCCAATGTGGAGACAGGGTATGTTCGTTATACCCTTCATGACTCGTTTAGGAATAACCAATTCATGGGGTGGTTGGAATATCACAGGAGGGACTATAACGAATCCGGGTATTTGGAGTTATGAAGGTGTGGCCGCAGCACATATTATATTTTCGGGCTTGTGCTTTTTGGCGGCTATCTGGCATTGGGTCTATTGGGATCTAGAAATCTTTTGTGATGAACGTACTGGAAAACCTTCTTTGGATTTGCCAAAAATCTTTGGAATTCATTTATTTCTTGCAGGGGTGGCTTGTTTTGGTTTTGGCGCATTTCATGTAACAGGATTGTTTGGTCCTGGAATATGGGTATCCGATCCTTATGGACTAACTGGAAGGGTACAATCCGTAAATCCCGCATGGGGTGTGGACGGTTTTGATCCTTTTGTTCCGGGGGGAATAGCCTCTCATCATATTGCAGCAGGGACATTAGGCATATTAGCGGGCCTTTTCCATCTTAGTGTGCGTCCACCTCAACGTCTATACAAAGGATTGCGTATGGGAAATATTGAAACCGTCCTTTCCAGTAGTATCGCTGCTGTCTTTTTTGCAGCTTTTGTTGTTGCTGGAACTATGTGGTATGGTTCAGCAACTACCCCGATTGAATTATTTGGTCCCACTCGTTATCAATGGGATCAGGGATATTTCCAGCAAGAAATATATCGAAGAGTTGGTGCTGGGCTAGCCGAAAATCAAAGTTTATCAGAAGCTTGGTCTAAAATTCCTGAAAAATTAGCTTTTTATGATTACATCGGCAATAATCCGGCAAAAGGGGGATTGTTTAGAGCAGGCTCAATGGACAATGGAGATGGGATAGCCGTCGGTTGGTTAGGACATCCTATCTTTAGAGACAAAGAGGGGCGTGAACTTTTTGTACGTCGTATGCCTACTTTTTTTGAAACATTTCCGGTTGTTTTGGTAGACGGAGACGGAATTGTTAGAGCTGATGTTCCTTTTCGAAGGGCAGAATCGAAGTATAGTGTCGAACAAGTAGGTGTAACTGTTGAATTCTATGGTGGCGAACTTAATGGAGTCAGTTATAGTGATCCTGCTACTGTGAAAAAATATGCTAGACGTGCTCAATTGGGCGAAATTTTTGAATTAGATCGTGCTACTTTAAAATCGGATGGTGTTTTTCGTAGCAGTCCAAGGGGTTGGTTTACTTTTGGACATGCTTCGTTTGCTCTGCTCTTCTTTTTCGGGCACATTTGGCATGGTGCTAGAACCTTGTTCAGAGATGTTTTTGCTGGTATCGATCCAGATTTGGATGCTCAAGTAGAATTTGGAGCATTCCAAAAACTTGGAGATCCAACTACAAAAAAACAGGGAGTTTGATAGAAAGAACATTTCTTTGTTCCTTTTCGATTTTTTTATTGTGATTTGAATCATTGCATTTTGTTTTACTCTTGTTCTTTCTTTTTCTTTATCCAGGAGATAATCCCCCAAAACAGGTATGAAAGCTATAATTGTAAACCACGATCAAATCTATGGAAGCATTGGTTTATACATTCCTCTTAGTCTCGACTTTAGGAATCATTTTTTTCGCTATCTTTTTTAGAGAACCCCCTAAAGTTCCAACTAAAAAGGAAAGATGAAATGATTTTTCATTATCTCAATTGAAGCAATGAGCCTCCAATATTACAATATTGGGGGCTCATTACTTCAACTAGTCCCCATGTTCTTCGAATGGATCTCTTAGTTGTTGAGAGGGTTGCCCAAAAGCAGTATATAAGGCATACCCAGTAAAACTTACAATTAAACCAGATATAGAGATGGCAATTAGGGTTGCTGTTTCCATTATTATATAATATCAAGACCACAATGGATCTGGATCTATAGGGTAAGATCCTTTATTTACAGCGGAATGGTATACAAAGTCAACAGATCTCAATGAATAAAAAATAGGATTTATGGCTACACAAACCGTTGAGGGTAGTTCTAGATCTGGTCCAAGACGAACTGTTGTAGGGGATTTATTGAAACCATTGAATTCAGAATATGGTAAAGTAGCTCCAGGGTGGGGAACTACTCCTTTAATGGGTATTGCAATGGCTCTATTTGCGGTATTTCTCTCTATTATTTTAGAGATTTATAATTCGTCCCTTTTACTGGACGGAATTTCTATGAATTAGATTCACAAGAACCGACTAACTAGCTTTTCAATAGAAAGTAAAGTTTAGCATTTAGGTCTTTTATTTTTAGCCCATTCTTTTTTGATTTGGTAGTTCGACCGTGAAACTTCTTTGTTTCTGTATTTCCGGAATATGAGTGTGCGACTTGTTATAATAGATCCTATTGATAGTACAGAACATAAAAAGGATACGTCATCTTGATAGAGATGGCTTTACCCCGTCAGATATTAATTCTAGTATCTGGAGCACGGAATATAGAAAATAAATAGATTCTAAAGTATTAGAACTATGATTCATACTTAATATTTATATTTAGACCTCGCAACCGGACTAAAAAAAATTTAAAGAGTTAGAAGAATAAATTTAGATAAATAAATGGAACGATTTTTATTCTTTTAAACTGCCGCCGCTTATCTTTATTTTGATCAAAGGACAAACGTTTCTTTGGATTTTTTTTCATTATATCTATTCATTGAATAAGTGATGATCCAGCAATTCTTACTCAGGGAATTTTTGGACTTCGATTAAAGGTTTTTTTTTATCACCGTGGTTCTGGTATGAATCTGAGGTTTTTGAATTGATTTCATAGGGTCTTAACAAGAAAATTCCTATCAATAATAATAAACAAAATAATAGTAAAAGTAAAATCATATTACATACACAACGAAAAAAAATGAAGTAAATAAAAGAATATTCAAGAGGCCTGTAAGAATAAAGAGAAAATACGAGTGAGCC